GATTTAAATAACGAAAAATCCAATATTTCAAAATTGTATCTAAAATGACTGGAAAAGTGGAAACAAGACCAGATAGAATTTGATCATTATGAGCAAATCCAAAATCGTTGTAGACATAGCCAATCATTAGTTCCCAACCGTGGGGCGAATGGAATCCGATACATAAATCAGTTACTAAAAGAATCGAAAAGGCTTTTATTGTGTCGCTTAAATTATATAGGAATTCTTGAACCCAAGAGTTAAGAATAACAAGTTCCTCATTACCCAGAATAGAATAACCGCTTAGAATAACGAAACAGATTATATTTGTCGAGAAGCGAAAAATCGTATGGATATGATCCTCGTCGTGCATCTTGATCAATTGGATTGTTTCTTTGTGGAGCCCTATACGAAGCTTTTGTAGATGCCTTTCCGGGCATTCCTTTATCATTTCGTCCAAGAGGAATAGTTCCTCTAATTCTATGAATTTTTCTAGAATACTCTTTTCTTGAATATCATTCAAGAAAGTTTCGGATTGCCTAGTATTCCACCAATTAGTAATCCAAGATTCCAGACTTTTATTAAATGAGAGAGAAATCCACCAGGGTAAGAATACTAAAAATACTATAGACGAGAGATATCTAATGGAAATGGGTGCGTTCTTTTTTGTCATTTTTTCATCTGTGAATTATTACTGAAACCACCTCATTTGTTGACTCTATTCGATCTAATATTTCTAGCCAAGTATGGGTTCTATTATAAGGTATCGCGCCTATGAATCGAGTCTCGGTTTTTTAGTTGTGATTCAGCGGTTAGTCCTTGAATCACAACTAAAAAACCGAGTGGCAAAAAAAGAAAGAAAAGGTCTCATTATAAGAGATCCAATTCTTTGGTCATTAAGAAAGACAAACGAAAGGATAAAAAGGGTCCATTAACAAAAGAAAATAGAGATAATTTCCAAGATATGATCTATCCATATCTAACGTATGAATTCAAAATATTGACAAAAAAAAGATCAATTTTTTATTCCGAAAAGTTTTGATATATGAGATCAATCTATTATTTCGATTTGTTACTTCTTTTGTTACTGAATTGAATTGAGTGGGGATTTCCATACGCAAAAAAACCATTTTTTTACAGATAAAAAGGGTTTCGTTTTATGTTATAGCTGTTCCATACACGTTTGCCTTGCTTTGGCCCGACTGGACATTCTGAATAAACTTCAATTAAGTAAGTTATGCTATAGAAAAAGAAAAAGGAAGATTCTTGGGTTTGTTCCTCCTGCTGAGAAAGCATTTATTCTTCAGTTCATTTTTCTTTTTCAAAATAGGTCAATTGGTACGCGCAAGAAATAGGCCAATTCCGCAGCCTTTTGCTCAATTTCTCGCGGAGTCAAATTCTCATCAGTACGAGTCAACGGAATAGCCCCCAGGCCTCTAATTTCCATATAAAGGACACGACGAGCATAAATACCCCCTTTCACTTCTATTCTGATGGACTGAATATCTTTCATAAGGAATCGTAGAAAGATGCGGCGATTTTTTCCAGGAAATCCCCAACGAAAAATACACACTATTCCGTCTTTTCGATCAAATCGATCATAACCGCTACCGACATTCCATGTAATTGTGCACCACAAATAGGAACTAACAAAGAGACCCGCGATCCCATAGAAAGACATCACGACCCCTTGTGGGAAAAAACAGATTTGCTGAGACGGAAATAAAGATATCAAATTCCTATCAAGATAACTAGAAATTCCAACCAATAAGAATCCTAATGAACCTAAAAAAAGGATAAAGGCCCAGCAGAAATTACTTGTTTTGCGAGATCCTGCTATAAATTCTATCCATATATATTCTGATCGCCAACTCATACATACTCGATTCAGTTGCATTTTCTTGGAATTGAGAGAATAACCAAAATAAATTTGACTTTACTTTTTTTTGTTTCCGAAGTAACTTTCATCAACTAGTACTATTCTGATGTGAACTTTTAGCAGTAATTCATCAAATTAGTTAGATATAATAAAATAAGAACATCCCCTTCATAGGATTCCCTATAGATAGATACATATAGATTAGATAGCTACATACATATAGATACATTGACTTAAATTTCAGACATGAGCTCGGATCCTGGCCTATTTTTGAAAATAGATAGAATTCATTTCCATTTACCCATATATCCTGTTTATGCATGCATAAGAGCTCCTTCATTTATGTTCGCAGAAAGCCGCCCGTTATTTGTTATTGTTATACAATACTCTACTAAATGGATATCCGTGCCGTGTTTGCTAAGTCTTGAAAAAAAACTAGAGGAGATTTGACCACATCGGATTTACAAAATCTTATTTTTTTGAACATGAAAAAATAAAGAAGCCATTGCAATTGCCGGAAATACTAGGCCCACTAACGGCACAAAAATAGAGGGTAAGTTGTTGAGAATTGTCATAGAATGGGTACCTCGATTTAATATTTGTACCTGTTATTATTATAAAGATATCTTATAATAATTCTAATTCATATTCTAATTCGTATAGAAGTATACTAAGTATATATACTAAGTATATATAAGTGAGTCTATAGAATAAGTGCAAGGAATGTAGAACTAAATAAACGGACTTATTCATCTTTCTACATGAAATATCTGTTATGTATGATAATCCACTTTCTTTATTATTCTATTCTTACTTCTTTTATTTTTCTATTGTTCGTATATTCTAATTTCTTTTTTAATATTTAATACAAAAAGAGTTTTTTACCAAATTCCCGAAAAATTCGTTAGAATCCGATCCAATATCCAATAGCAGGGATTCTTAGAAAAAATGGGAATTCTTGGGAGATATAGAAAGATGCAAGATTCTATATTTTTTATTTATTTGAGTTCTATATATACATATGCAAAATACATATGCAAAAGGGGACCACGAAATTCATTTTATTTGCCTTGCCTCCTAATTCTAAGGAAGAATTCGCTTTTTATGTTGTTTTGTTGATAGAGGGTTACTGATTAGTAATCAGGAATATCGGTAAAAAAAAAATAATTATCCGCATGATTCTTTATACAAATACAATTAAATCTTATGTCACCAAAGAAAAGTCCATTTTTATTTATTTTGATTTTGATAAATTAACTAACTAATTGTTCACCACAAAAAAAATTTAACTTAAGACTCTACTTGATTGAATTTTATTCAAAGGAAAAAAAGCGTGGAGCTGAAATAACTCACTCAGAACACCTTTTAAAGGATTACGTGGTACGATTAGATCGAATAAGCCCTTATGGAATAAATATTCAGACACTTGTGAACCTTCAGGTACTGCCTTATTCAATGTTTGTTCAATTACTCTTTTACCCGCAAAGGCAATATAGGCATTCGGTTCGGCAATAATGATATCCCCCAACATACCAAAACTAGCTGTCACTCCACCAGTAGTAGGAGATGTAAGAATTGATACATAGAATAACTTTTGATTTGATTGATAATCATATAAAGCGGAAGATATTTTAGCCATTTGCATCAAGCTCAAACTTCCTTCTTGCATCCGTGCTCCTCCGGAAGCACACACCAGAATAAGAGGTAAAAATTTATTGGTAGCATACTCGATCAAACGGGTGATTTTCTCACCTACTACGGATCCCATACTACCCCCCATAAACTGAAAATCCATAACCCCAATTGCGATGGGAATCCCATTTAGTTGACCTGTACCTGTTTGAACAGCCTCTGTTAATCCTGTCTTTCTTTGATAAGAATCAATACGATTTTTATAAGGTTCCTCTTCGGAATGAAATTCAATGGGATCCAGAGAGACCATGTCGTCATCCATCGGATCCCAAGTACCTGGATCAATCGAAAGTTCGATTCTATCTGAACTACTCATTTTCAAATGATATCCGCATTGTTCACAAATATTCGTTTTTGACTTCAAAATTTTCTTATAATTTAATCCATAACAATTTTCGCATTGAATCCACAAATGCCTGTATTTTTGAGTTACTTCGAGATCATTAGAACTTTCTCTTCTACTTCTAGTTAAATGACTACCATTTGGGCTAGTTTTTCTATTAGAACTATCGCTTTCACTACTATTTCCACTTTCGCCACAAATGTAATTAGAAAAGGAACTGTCACGGTAATTTTCACTACTACTTAAAACGTGACTATCGATACAGATTTGAGAATGAAGATAAGAATCAACGCAATTATTAATGTGATTATTCCAACTAGATTGAGTATCATGCATGTAACGACCATAGTCGGGATCGTCCCTTTTCGATCTATTATTACTATAATTAGAATTACGAAAACTATAAAAAGAACTTTCTAGTTCACTCAGAAAAGAATGATCATTGTCAATCTCAAAAATTTGATTTTCAATATCAAAATATATGGAATAATCGTCCCTATTACTATCCCTAACAAAAAATGTGTCATCGGAGATGAAATTCCGAATGTCCCTGACGCCAACGAAATGATCAACATTACTGTGGCGATCCATTGATTTACTTAGTCCACACCTGTATTCGAATTCCCCTTTAGATAACATCAAATTGAACCACAATTTTTCCATAGAGCTTTCTTGCCCCTACCTATTTACATGAAAATACAAGAGATGAATAGTCAATTGAAAGAAATAATTCTCTTTTGTTTTTGGGAGACCGCGGAGCTCACTTCAATATATAGGATCTTTTTCAATTATAAATAGCAGTTGCCCCCCTATTGTGTAAAATGCGCATCGAAAAAAGAAATATTTGCTCTGGCCTATGAATAGGAAGAACATTTTTCGTAAAATCCCGTCTACTAATACTAATAAATACTAATAAATAAGTTTCTATTTATTTATATTCCAACACGGAACGAAACGGACAATATACAGGATGGGTAGAAGAAGTTGTGATACTTGTCTCGATCCATGAACGAAACTACGGGATATAAAAGAATACACCAATCCTAAGGCCCCATAGGATTAATTGTGGGCCCAACCCAACAATAGAAAGAAAAGAGTTGTGTTTAG